GTAATGGAGACAGTTATTCTATCTATTTTGATATAGAAAATAAAATTTTTGAGATTGACAGCGATCATTCTTTTCTGAGTGAACTAGAAAGTTCTTTTTCTAGTTATCGCAATTCTAGTTATATGAATAATGAATCTACGAATGAAGATTCCTTATACAATCGTTCTATTTACGATACTCAATCTAGTTGGAATAATCACATTACTAGTTGCATTGACAGTTATCTTCAGTCTCAAATCTGTATTGATACGTCCATTGTAAGTGATAGTAGTGACGGTTACATTTCTAGGTGCGTTTTTGATAAACGTAAAACTAGTAGTGAAGGTGGGGGGTCCAGCATACGAACCCGCGCGAAGAGTAGTGATTTAACTCTAAGAGAAAGGCCTAGTGATCTCGATGCAACTCAAAAATACAGGCATTTGTGGGTTCAATGCGAAAATTGTTATGGATTAAATTATAAGAAATTTTTGAAATCAAAAATGAATATTTGTGAACAGTGTGGATACCATTTGAAAATGGGTAGTTCAGAAAGAATCGAAATTTCGATCGACCCCGGTACTTGGGACCCTATGGATGAAGACATGGTCTCTCTGGATCCCATTGGATTTCATTCGGAGGAGGAGCCTTATAAAGATCGTATTGATTCTTATCAAAGAAAGACAGGATTAACTGAGGCTGTTCAAACAGGCGTAGGTCAACTAAATGGTATTCCCGTAGCAATTGGGGTTATGGATTTTCAGTTTATGGGGGGTAGTATGGGATCCGTAGTCGGGGAGAAAATCACCCGTTTGATTGAGTACGCTACTAATCAATTTCTACCTCTTATTATAGTGTGCGCTTCGGGGGGAGCGCGCATGCAAGAAGGGAGTTTGAGCCTGATGCAAATGGCTAAAATATCGTCTGCTTTATATGATTATCAATCAAATAAAAAGTTATTGTATGTATCAATCCTTACATCTCCTACTACTGGTGGGGTAACAGCTAGTTTTGGTATGTTGGGAGATATTATTATTGCCGAACCAAATTCCTACATTGCATTTGCGGGTAAAAGAGTAATTGAACAAACATTGAATAAAACAGTACCCGAAGGTTCACAAGCGGCTGAATATTTATTCCAGAAGGGCTTATTCGACCTAATCGTACCGCGTAATCTTTTAAAAAGCGTTCTGAGTGAGTTATTTAAGCTCCACGCCTTCTTTCCTTTGAATTCCAATTCAATCAAGTAGAGCGCACTAAGTTCAATTATTTTATTTGTAGCAAACAAAAAAAGTAGTTAGCTTATCCGAATCTTAGCTTATCGGAATCAAAGTAACTAAAAAGGGAGTTTTCTTTGGCGACCTAAGATCTAATTGTAGAAAGAATCAAAATCAAAAGTTGCGTATAACTCTTTTTTTTTTTACCTAGATTCCCGATTACTAATTAAGAAGTCTCTATCCTCTATCAACAAGATAAAAACGTGAGTTCTTCCTTTCGTGAAATTAGGAAAATAAAACGAATTTCATCTTACGTATATAATCAAATTCAAATTATAGAAAAAATAGATATATAGTTTTATATCTTTCTCCATCTCCCGAAAATCCCGTTTTCACTAAAAATCCCGGTTGTGTCGCATTCTAATGAATCTTTCAATAATTTGTAAGAAACTCTTTATTAAATATTAAAATGAAATTCAAAGACAAGAACAAAACACAAAGAAACGAAGAAAAATAAAATGGATTATCATATGTATCTTTCATATAGATAGATGAATAAGTCCATTTATTTAGTTCTACATTCCTTGGACTTATTCTATATACTCACTTAGATACTTAATATCTCTAATCTACGAATTCATAATAATTACAATTATTAATTATAATTAGTATAAATATAAAATATGATATTAAAAAAAAATAAGAACAGGTACAAATAATAAATCGAGGTACCCCATTTTATGACAACTTTCAATTTTCCCTCTATTTTTGTGCCTTTAGTAGGCCTAGTATTTCCGGCAATTGCAATGGGTTCTTTATTTCTTTATGTTCAAAAAAACAAGATTGTTTAGATCCGAGGGGACCCAGTCTCATTCTTTTTTTTTTTTTTAACTTAGACTTGTAGCATAACACAGATATTGATTTCGGAAAAGAAAATATAGTAGAACATGTGATTTCCGCCGAACATAAAGGAAAAAGCTCTTATGTCTGCAGAAAATGATCTATAGATAACTGAATTCTAGCCAGTTTCAAATAGATCAGGATCGCTGGATGCCTAAAATGTAAAGTTGGTGGATCTATATATATATCAATATGTATATTGGGATCATATGAGGGGTATGTTATTATTTTAGATCTAAACAATTTGATGAATTACTCCTAAAAGTTCCCATTAAACTAGTGCTAGTTCACATCAAACTAGTGCTAGTTGATGAAAGTTCATTCGGAAACAAAAAAAGTAAAGTCAAAATCATTTGGGGTATTCTCTCAATTTCAATAAAATGCAATCGGATCAAGTATGAGTTGGCGATCAGAAGATACATGGATAGAACTTATAACGGGGTCTCGAAAACTAAGTAATTTTTGTTGGGCCCTTATCGTTTTTTTAGGTTCATTAGGATTCTTGTTGGTTGGAACTTCCAGTTTTCTTGGTAGAAATTTGATATCTTTTGTTCCGTCTCAGCAAATCCTTTTTTTTCCACAGGGAATCGTGATGTCTTTCTACGGAATCGCGGGTCTCTTTATTAGTTCCTATTTGTGGTGCACAATTTCCTGGAATGTAGGTAGTGGTTATGATCGATTCGATAGAAAGGAAGGAATAGTGTGTATTTTTCGTTGGGGATTTCCTGGAAAAAATCGTCGCATATTCCTCCGATTCCTTATAAAAGATATTCAATCCGTTCGAATAGAAGTTAAAGAGGGTATTTATGCCCGTCGTGTCCTTTATATGGATATCAGAGGCCGGGGGGCTATTCCGTTGACCCGTACTGATGAGAATTTAACTCCACGAGAAATTGAACAAAAAGCCGCGGAATTGGCCTATTTCTTGCGCGTACCAATTGAAGTATTTTGATTTTGAGAAAAGGAACTGGGCGGAAGAACGAATGCTTTCTCGGCAGGAGGGAAAAAACGCAAGAATCCTTTTAGTTTTTCTATAACTAAATGATACTTTAGATGCAGATAAACCATATCTTGTAAATTATTTTCTTTGTCAATCGACCTTTTTACTTGTTTTGCCGCTTATTTTTTTGACCATCACAATATCTTTTTCTCAATTATTCTATTCTTGACTATGGGGAATCGTTGGAATTTTTTTTTTCGAAATACTGGATATTTTGATAGAATAAGGGGTTCTTTCGTCTCAAAATCTCAATAATATTCATTTCTTCAAAGTACTTCTTTCGGCCATTCATCGAAAGGAGACATTTGTTTGGAATTTGATGAATTGAGGTATCTAGCAACACTATTTTGTATTATTTCTTCAGTCGAACTTGAAGTGGAGTCTTAGTCTATTTCTGTATTCTTTCTAGATTCAAAACAAAATCACAAATAAAATAGATTCATAGGTTTGATGCCCTGTCTAGAACTCATGTTTGAAAGAAATATTCGATTACATAAAGTCCGACAAATGGAGTGGGTTAATTAAAAATTAACAGGCGAAAAATGGCAAAAAAGAAAGCATTCACTCCTCTTTTGTATCTTGCATCTATAGTATTTTTGCCCTGGTGGATTTCTCTCTCATTTACTAAAAATATGGAATCTTGGGTTATTAATTGGGCGAATATCGGCCAATCCGAAATTTTTTTGAATGATATTCAAGAAAAAAGTATTCTAGAAAAGTTCATAGAATTAGAAGAAATCCTCTTCTTGGAAGAAATGATCAAGGAATACTCGGAGACATATCTACAAAAGCTTCTTATAGGAATCCACAAAGAAACGATCCAATTAATCAAGATACACAACGAGGATCGTATCCATACAATTTTACACTTCTCGACAAATATAATCTGTTTTGTTATTTTAAGTGGTTTTTCTATTTTAGGTAATGAAGAACTTGTTATTCTTAATTCTTGGACTCAGGAATTCCTATATAACTTAAGTGATACAGTAAAAGCTTTTTCAATTCTTTTATTAACCGATTTATGTATCGGATTTCATTCACCCCACGGCTGGGAACTAATGATTGGTTCTGTATACAAAGATTTTGGATTTGGTCATAATGATCAAATTATATCTAGTCTTGTTTCCACTTTTCCGGTTATTCTCGATACTATTTTTAAATATTGGATTTTTCGTTATTTAAATCGTGTATCTCCGTCACTTGTAGTTATTTATCATTCAATGAATGATTGATAAATGATCCACCAATATTAATCCAATTAGAACGTTTCTTACTTTGTAGTTCTACATAAGTATTAAAAACATTCTATCCGGGGGGTTTTCATACTATTTTTATAGTATAGTATTCCAGTAAAATGATTCCAATAAATAGCAGAATCGTGGATAGGAAACTATACTAGCGACCTACCCAATTTATTGTAGAAATTTTCAGACCAATGATTAGACTATGCAAACTAGAAATACTTTTTCTTGGATAAAGGAACATATTACTCGATCTATTTCCGTATCGCTCATCATATATATCATAACTCAGACATCCGTTTCAAGTGCATATCCCATTTTTGCGCAGCAGGGTTATGAAAATCCACGAGAAGCGACCGGGCGTATTGTATGTGCCAATTGTCATTTAGCTAATAAGCCCGTGGATATTGAGGTTCCACAAGCAGTACTTCCCGATACTATATTTGAAGCAGTTGTTCGAATTCCTTATGATAAGCAAGTGAAACAAGTCCTTGCTAATGGTAAGAAAGGGGGTTTGAATGTGGGGGCTGTTCTTATTTTACCGGAGGGGTTTGAATTAGCTCCTTCCGATCGTATTTCTCCCGAGATGAAAGAAAAGATAGGAAATTTGTCTTTTCTGAGCTACCGCCCTAATAAAAAAAATATTCTTGTAATAGGGCCTGTTCC